TTAAAAATAAGCTAAATCTAAGCTTTTGGGCTCATACCTCAAATATAAAGAATATATTCTTTTTTTTAAAAAATAAAGTGCCTGATTAAAGGATTATTCTGATAGGATAAATCAAGTAAATTTTTACCTTTATTATATTTTATAGAATTAAACTATATCTTATAGTATCAAAAACTATTGTGCCTCTTACACCAAAACATATTAATTATAATAAATATTTAATATTTATAAGGATATTTATTTATCTTTTTTTTATTATTATAAAAACTAATTCAAATAAAATATTTTTTTACTTTATTTTATTTTTTAGTACTTTAATTTCCATTTCCTCTACTTCTTGATTTGGCTGTTGAATTGGGTTAGAAATTAATCTTTTAAGATTTATCCCCCTAATTTCTAACTCTAATAATATAATATCCTCAGAAGCTTCTTTAAAGTACTTTTTTATTCAATCTATTGCCTCTATTAATTTTTTATTTTGTATTATTATAAAAATAATTATTTTTCAAAATTTTGAAATTAATAATTTTATCTCTATTATAATTAATTTTTCCCTTTTAATAAAAATAGGGGCCACCCCTTTCCATTTTTGATTCCCTAATATTGTTGATGGATTATTTTGATTAAATAATTTTATTTTAATAACTTGACAAAAAATTACCCCCATAATTTTATTATTTTATTATTTTTATAAAAATTTCATTATTTTTATTTTTATCCTTAATGTTATTGGGGGGGGGATTGGAGGTTTAAATCAAACTTCATTACGCAAATTAATAGCCTTTTCCTCAATTAATAATTTAGGATGACTTTTAGCTTCCATTACAATTAGTGAAAATTTATGAATTTTTTATTTAAGATTTTATTCTTTTTTAATTTCTTTAATATGTTTTTTTTTTTATTTAACAAATATTTATTTTATTAATCAATTATTTATTTCTAATGTTAATTATTCTATTAAAATTTTTTTTTTTATTAATTTTTTATCTTTAGGGGGATTACCCCCCTTTATTGGATTTTTCCCAAAATGAATTGTAATCAATTTTTTATTAATTAATAAATTACTTATTGTTACTTTTATTTTTATTATAATAAGATTAATTATATTATTTTTTTATATTCGTATTATCTATTCTTCTTTTATATTTAACTACATAAAATTAAAATGAATTAAATTATTTTTTAAAAATAAATATATATATATTCTTAATATTATTTCATTTATTTCTTTATTAGGTATAATTTTTAGAACTTTTTTTTTTATTTAACAAGGTTTTAAGTTAAAATTAAACTAATAATCTTCAAAATTATTTATAAAGAAATATTCTTTAAGCCTTAATAAATAATTTCATTATTCCTTAAAATTTGCAATTTTATATCATTCAATGACTATAAAGCTATTTTAATAAAAGAGATTTTTTTCTCATAAATAAATTTACAATTTATCGCTTATTTATTTCGGCCATTTTATTTAGCGAAAATGACTTTTTTCCACAAATCATAAAGATATTGGAACTTTATATTTTATTTTTGGTATTTGATCAGGAATAGTAGGAACTTCTTTAAGACTTTTAATTCGAGCTGAATTAGGAAACCCTGGTTCTCTTATTGGAGATGATCAAATTTATAATACTATTGTTACAGCTCACGCTTTTATTATAATTTTTTTTATAGTTATACCAATTATAATTGGAGGATTTGGTAATTGATTAGTGCCCTTAATATTAGGAGCCCCTGATATAGCCTTCCCACGAATAAATAATATAAGATTTTGACTTTTACCCCCATCTTTAACTTTACTTATTTCTAGTAGTATTGTAGAAAATGGGGCAGGAACTGGATGAACCGTCTACCCCCCTTTATCCTCTAATATTGCTCATGGGGGAAGTTCTGTAGATTTAGCTATTTTTTCCCTACATCTTGCTGGAATTTCCTCTATTTTAGGAGCTGTAAATTTTATTACAACAATTATTAATATAAAATTAAATAATTTATCTTTTGATCAAATACCCTTATTTGTTTGATCAGTGGGAATTACTGCTCTTTTATTACTCCTTTCTTTACCTGTTTTAGCTGGGGCTATTACTATATTATTAACAGATCGTAATTTAAATACATCCTTTTTTGACCCTGCAGGAGGGGGGGACCCTATTCTTTATCAACATTTATTTTGATTTTTTGGACACCCTGAAGTTTATATTTTAATTTTACCTGGATTTGGGATAATCTCTCATATTATTTCCCAAGAAAGAGGAAAAAAAGAAACTTTCGGGTCTTTAGGGATAATTTACGCTATAATAGCAATTGGATTATTGGGATTTGTTGTTTGAGCCCATCATATATTTACAGTAGGAATAGATATTGACACTCGAGCTTACTTTACCTCAGCCACAATAATTATTGCTGTGCCAACAGGTATTAAAATTTTTAGTTGGTTAGCCACCCTTCACGGAACTCAAATTAACTATAGTCCTTCAATACTCTGAAGTTTAGGATTTGTATTTTTATTTACAGTAGGAGGTTTAACTGGGGTTATTCTCGCAAATTCATCAATTGATGTAAGTTTACATGACACTTATTATGTAGTAGCTCATTTTCACTATGTTTTATCAATAGGGGCAGTATTTGCTATTATAGGGGGATTTATTCATTGATATCCTTTATTTTCAGGGTTACATATAAACTCTTTTTTATTAAAAATTCAATTTTTTTCTATATTTATTGGGGTTAATCTTACTTTTTTCCCTCAACATTTTTTAGGTTTAGCGGGAATACCTCGACGTTACTCAGATTATCCTGATGCTTATATTTCTTGAAATATTATTTCTTCTTTAGGGTCATATATTTCCTTATTAGCAACTATATTCATAATTATTATTGTTTGAGAATCTATAATTAATCAACGAATTATTTTATTTACATTAAATTTATCATCTTCTATTGAATGATATCAAAATCTACCCCCAGCAGAGCATTCCTATAATGAACTTCCTATTTTAAGAAACTTCTAATATGGCAGATCACATGTAATGGATTTAAACCCCATATATAAAGGATTATCCTTTTTTTAGAAATCGCAACATGATCAAATTTAAACCTTCAAAATAGAGCTTCCCCCCTAATAGAACAAATTATTTTCTTCCATGATCACACTTTAATTATCTTACTAATAATTACTATTTTAGTGGGATATATTATATTTAATTTATTTTTTAATAATTTTATTAATCGATTTTTATTAGAAGGGCAAATAATTGAATTAATTTGAACTATTTTACCCGCAATTACTTTAATTTTCATTGCAATTCCCTCTCTTCGATTATTATATTTATTAGATGAATTAAATAACCCTCTTATTACCTTAAAATCCATCGGACATCAATGATACTGAACTTATGAATATTCTGATTTTAATAATATTGAATTTGATTCCTATATAATCCCTATAAATGACATATCCTCTAGTAATTTCCGCTTACTAGATGTTGATAATCGCATTATTTTGCCAATAAATAATCAAATTCGAATTATAGTTACAGCTACAGACGTAATTCATTCCTGAACTGTCCCCGCTTTAGGAGTTAAGGTTGATGCTAACCCTGGACGTTTAAATCAAACTAACTTTTTCATTAATCGACCTGGAATTTTTTACGGTCAATGTTCTGAAATTTGCGGGGCTAATCATAGTTTTATGCCTATTGTTATTGAGAGAATTTCAATTAAAAACTTTATTAACTGAATTAATAACTATTCTTCATTAGATGACTGAAAGCAAGTATTGGTCTCTTAAACCACAATATAGTAAATTAGCAATTACTTCTAATGAAATAATTTTACATAAAGATTTAGTTAAACTCATAACATAAATATGTCAAATTTAAATTATTACCTGTGTAATATTCTTTTATTCCTCAAATAATACCTATTAATTGAATAATTTCTCTTTTTTTTTTTATTAGAATTTTTATTATTTTTAACATAATAAATTATTATATTTTTAATTTTAATATTAAAATAGATAATAAAATTAATAATTTTTCTTTTAAAAATTTACCTTGAAAATGATAACAAATTTATTTTCTATTTTTGATCCCTCAACTAATTTATTTAATTTACCTTTTAACTGATTAAGAACAATAATTGGCCTCTTATTTATTCCTTATTCTTTTTGATTAATCCCAAATCGACATTTTTACGCTTGAAATTTTATTTTAAATAAACTTCACTTAGAATTTAAAACTTTATTAGGAAATAATATTTATTCAAGAACATCAACTTTTATTTTTGTGTCCATATTTTTTTTTATTTTATTTAATAATTTTTTAGGATTATTCCCTTATATTTTCACAAGTACTAGTCATCTTACCTTATCTTTATCTTTATCTCTTCCTTTATGACTTAGTTTTATATTATATGGTTGAATTAATAATACAAATCATATATTTATCCATATAATTCCCCAAGGTACTCCGGGTATTTTAATACCTTTTATAGTGTTAATTGAAACTATTAGAAATATTATTCGCCCTGGAACTTTAGCTGTTCGATTAACTGCAAATATAATTGCAGGGCATCTTCTTATAACCTTATTAAGAGGTACAGGCCCAAATTTTTCCTATTTTCTTATTATTTTAATTTTTATTCAAATTTTATTATTAATTTTAGAATCTGCTGTAGCGGTTATTCAATCTTATGTTATTGCAATTTTAAGTACACTTTATTCTAGAGAAGTAAATTAATGAAAATAAATTATAATCACCCATTTCATTTAGTAGACTATAGCCCTTGACCTTTAACAGGGGCGATTGGAGTTATAACTTTAGTTACAGGATTAGTTAAATGATTTCACAATTTTAATATAAATTTATTAATTTTAGGGTATTTAATTACACTCTTAACAATATATCAATGATGACGGGATATCTGTCGAGAAGGAACTTTTCAAGGTAAACATACTATTTTAGTGACAAAAGGATTACGATGAGGAATAATTCTTTTCATTGTATCAGAAATTTTTTTCTTTTTATCTTTTTTCTGAGCTTTCTTCCATAGTAGTCTTTCCCCTAACGTAGAAATTGGGGCTATATGACCTCCTATTAGAATTATCCCATTTAATCCTTTCCAAGTACCCCTTCTTAATACTATTATTTTAATTACCTCAGGAGTTACAGTTACCTGAGCTCATCATGCCCTGATAGAAAATAACTTATCTCAAACAACCCAAGGACTTTTTCTTACAGTAATATTAGGTATTTATTTTACTATTCTTCAAGCTTATGAATATGTAGAAGCACCTTTCACTATTGCAGATAGAATTTATGGATCAACTTTTTTCATAGCAACAGGATTCCATGGGCTTCATGTAATTATTGGTACTATTTTTCTCTTTGTATGTTTAACTCGCCATATAAAAAATCACTTTTCTAACAATCACCATTTTGGATTTGAAGCTGCAGCTTGATATTGACATTTTGTAGATGTAGTTTGATTATTTCTCTATATTTCCATTTATTGATGAGGTAATTAATTATTTATATAATATATATAGTATATTTGACTTCCAATCAAAAAGTTTAATCATTTTTTTAATATAAATAATTATTTTAATTTTATTTTTATCTATTATAATTATAATTATTTCTAACATTATAATATTTTTATCTATTATCCTCTCAAAAAAATCATATATAGACCGGGAAAAATGTTCCCCCTTTGAGTGTGGCTTTGACCCTGAATCTTTTGCTCGTATTCCTTTTTCTCTTCATTTTTTTTTAATTACTGTAATTTTTTTAATTTTTGATGTAAAAATTGCTTTAATTTTCCCTATTATCCCCCTATTTAAAATAACAAATTTTTTTATTTGATTTAAAATATGTTTTTTTTTTATATTTGTTTTATTAATAGGCTTATATCATGAGTGAAATCAAAATATACTTAATTGAACTAATTAATTTACATAAGGATTTTAGTTTATATAAAACATTTGACTTGCATTCAAAAAATATTGAATTTCAATTTATCTTACAAATAAGAAGCAATTTTGCATTTAATTTCGACTTAAAAGATAGGGTAAGACACCTCTTATTTATTAATTGAAACCAAAGTAGAGGTATATCACTGTTAATGATATTATTGAATAAAAATTCCAATTAATTCATGAAATATCTTATAATTAAGCTGCTAACTTAATTGTTAGTGGTTAATCCCATTAATATTTCTATTTATATAGTTTAAAAAAAACTTTACATTTTCATTGTAAAAATAAAATAATTTATTTTTTATAAATATTTAAAGATTAAATTAATCTCCCTAATATCTTCAATATTATGCTCTAATTTATAAGCTATTTAAATAATTTACTAAAATTAATAATATTATTACTATTCATAAAACAAATCTAAATAAATAAATTTTAAAATTATTTATTTGAAAAATATTATAAATTATAGAATATTTTTTTATAATATTATATATACCTTGACCTCTATATATTTCAGTTCACCCCATATCAATATTCTTTAATAAATTTTGTCTTATTTTTAAATAAAAATAAGTAATCCCATATGTTGATAAATTAGGTATAAATCATATAACACATAAAAAATTTCTTAATTGATAAGTAAAAATAAATTTATTAACAGAATAAATTTGTATTTTTCTCACTAAATACCCTAAAAATACCCCCATTAATCTTACATAGATAACTATTAATTTTATATTCACAGGTAAATAAATTATATAAGGGTCATAAAAAATTATTCATCTTAAAAATGAACCTCTTATTACTCTTATAAATAATAAAACAAATATTCTTTTTAATATAATGTAATCTTCTTCAAATAAATTATAAATTGATATTAAATTATAATCATTAATTATTAAATATATAATTAAACGAATAGTGTAAAATACAGTTAATCCAGTACTAATATAATACAACAAGTAAATAAATAAATTTAAACTTCTCATAGATATTACTTCTAATAATAAATCTTTTGAATAAAACCCTGCTAAAAAAGGAATTCCACATAAAGCTAAATTTGAAATATTTATACATAGGGAAGTTAAAGGAATGTAAGACCCAATCCCCCCTATAAACCGAATATCTTGTATATCTCTTATTATATGAATAATAACTCCAGCACATATAAATAATAATGCTTTAAATATTGCATGAGTTAATAGGTGAAAAAATGCTAAATCTGGTAAACCTATACTCAAAATTCTTATTATTAAACCTAATTGTCTTAAAGTAGATAAAGCAATAATTTTTTTTAAATCAAATTCATAATTTGCAGAAATCCCAGCCATAAATATAGTTAATCCTGATAATAATAATAATATTTTTAAAAAAAATATATTTTCTAATAATAAATTAAATCGAATTAATAAATAAACTCCAGCAGTTACTAAGGTAGAAGAATGAACTAAAGCAGAAACAGGAGTTGGAGCTGCTATAGCAGCAGGTAGTCAAGAACTAAAAGGAATTTGAGCTCTTTTAGTCATCGCCGCTATAATAATTATTGCCCCTACAATAAATATTTCATAATCATTTTTTATAAAATCTAAATAAAAAATATAATTTCATCTACCATAATTTAATATTCATGAAATTACTATTAAAATTAATACATCCCCAATTCGATTAGATAAAGCAGTTAATATCCCAGCATTATAACTTTTAAAATTTTGATAATAAATTACTAAACAATAAGAAACTAACCCTAATCCATCTCACCCTAATAAAATTCTAATAATATTAGGACTAATAATCAATAAAATTATTGAAAAAACAAATAATAAAACTAAAATAACAAAACGACTTAAATTTAACTCAGAACTTATATATCTTTTTCTATAATAAATTACCACAGAAGAAATTAATAAAACAAATATTATAAATAATAAAGATATTCAATCTAATAAAATTGATATCACAATTCTCACAGAATTAAATGAAATAAGTTCCCACTCTAAAAAAATTACCATATTATTTATAATAAAATATATTATTATTACAAATATTAATATTCTTATTATAAATAAAAAAAAAAATCTAATAAAACAAATTGAATAATTTTTATTAATAATTTAAAATGATTAACTCATATTTTTGACACCACAAATCAATATTTTATTTTAAATTATTTAAATATAATCATATTATCACATAATCAATTTTTACAACTAAAAAATTTAAAGGTAATCAATGTAAAATTAACAATAAATATTCCCGAGAAACCCCAGTATAAAATCTATAAATTCCATTATAATACTTTCCATGCTGCACATAAGAATATAAATATAAACTATAACCCGCTCTAAAAAAAGAAATTAATATTAACATAATCATACACACTCAAGACCACCCTACTAATCTATTTAATAATCTAATCTCCCCTATTAAATTTAAAGATGGGGGAGCTGCTATATTAGAAGATAATAATAAAAATCATCATAATCTTATTGAAGGTATAAAATTTATTATTCCTTTATTAATATATAATCTTCGTCTATGTAATCGCTCATAATTAATATTAGCTAAACAAAATATTCCTGAAGAACATAAACCATGCCCAATTATTAAAATATAAGAACCTAAATAACCTCAATAATTTATTGTCATAATCCCACTAATTACAATTCTTATATGTGCTACAGAAGAATAAGCAATTAAAGACTTTATATCAACTTGACTATAACACTTTAAACTAATATAAAATCCCCCTACTAAACTAATAATTACCCAAATAAAATTTAATTTTAAACTTATTTTTTCTATTAAAATAAATACTCGTATCAATCCATACCCCCCTAATTTTAATATAATACCTGCTAAAATCATTGACCCAGAAACAGGAGCCTCCACATGAGCTTTAGGTAATCATAAATGAACAAAATATATTGGTATTTTTACTAAAAAGGCCATAATTATAGAAAAATATAGTAAATATAAATCTAAATTTAAAAACTTTAATATATAAATATTAATATTATTTATCTCATTAAAAATATATAAAATCCCTATTAATAATGGTAAAGAGGCAAATAAAGTATAAAATAATAAATATATCCCCGCTTGAATTCGTTCTGGCTGATAGCCTCACCCTACAATCAATATTAAAGTGGGAATTAATCTCCCCTCAAAAAATAAATAAAATATAAATAAATTTATAACAGAAAAAGTTAAAAATAATATTAACAATAAAAAAATCAAATTAAATATAAAAAATTCTACATAATAATTTATTTTATATAAATTTTCTCTAGCTATTATTATTAAAATACAAATTCAAATTCTTAATATTACTAACCCAAAAGATATAATATCACAAGAATATAAATATCTTAAATTACAAAAATTTTCAATTAAAACAGTAATATTTATAAATAAAAATATTATTACTATCATTATTATTTGAACCATTCAAAATATATTTTTTTTTAAACATAAAGGAATTATAAAAATTAACATAAATAAAAATTTTATCATTATTTATAATAAATTAAATCTCTGAAAATAATCATTTCCATGAGTTCGAATTATGGCAACCAAAATAGATAAACCTAAAGCCCCCTCACAAACAGAAAAAGTTAAAAATAATATTAATATATATATATTATTTTCAATATAATTTAAATAAATCATTAAAAAAAAAAAAATTCTTAATACAATAAATTCTAATCTTAATAAAACAATTAATAAATGCTTTCGTTTTGAAACAAAAATTAAATTACCAATAATATATATAATAAAAATAAATAATCATCTGTCTAATATTATCATTAGTTTTTATAGTTTAAATAAAACATTGGTCTTGTAAATCAAAATTAAGATTTTTTTCTTTAAAAACTTCAAAGAAAAGGAATCTCCCTATCTATAATCTCCAAAATTATTATTTTTATTAAACTATTCTTTGAAATTATTAAAATATTTATAGTTATAATAATAACATTTTTCTCATTTTTTATATTTTTTTTAAATCACCCCTTAGCTATAGGATTAATAATTTTAACTCAAACTCTTCTTATTTGCCTATTATCAGGAATAATAATTAAAACTTATTGATTTTCTTATATTTTATTTTTAACTTTCTTAGGGGGATTACTAGTCTTATTTATTTATGTGACTAGACTTGCTTCTAATGAAATATTTAAAATTAATAAAAATTTTAAAATAATATTTATTGTTATAATAATTCTCAGTGGAATTTTTTCTTTTTCTTTTTATAATAATTTTATAATTTTCTTTAATAATCTTGAAATAAATAATCTTAATAATTTATTTTTATTTTTTAATAATGAAAATTCTATTAACTTATCTAAATTATACAATAATCAAACTTTTTTTCTTATTATAATAATAATTATTTACTTATTTATCACACTAATCGCAGTAATTAAAATTACAAATATTTTTTACGGTCCCTTACGTTCTTCTAATTAAATTTACCAATGATAAACCAATTTTTACCTATCCGAAAAACTCACCCTGTTTTAAAAATTATTAATGGATCTTTAATTGATCTCCCTTCCCCCTCAAATATTTCAACCTTATGAAATTTTGGATCCTTATTAGCTCTTTGCCTTATTATTCAAGTTGTAACAGGATTATTTTTAACTATATATTATACAGCCAATATTGAATTAGCTTTTTATAGTGTAAATTATATTTGCCGAAATGTAAACTATGGGTGGCTCATTCGAACTCTTCATGCTAATGGAGCTTCTTTTTTCTTTATTTGTGTCTATATCCATATTGGCCGAGGAATTTATTATGAATCTTTTAATTTAATTTACACATGAATAGTAGGAGTAATTATTCTTTTTCTTCTTATAGCAACAGCTTTTATAGGGTATGTTTTACCTTGAGGGCAAATATCTTTCTGAGGGGCTACTGTTATTACTAATTTATTATCAGCTATTCCATATATTGGACCTACTTTAGTTAGTTGAATTTGAGGGGGCTTTGCAGTTGATAATGCAACTTTAACTCGATTTTATACTTTCCATTTTTTATTACCCTTTATTATTATAATAATAACAATAATTCACCTTTTATTTCTTCATATAACTGGATCTAATAACCCTTTAGGTATTAACAGAAATCTTGATAAAATCCCTTTTCACCCTTTTTTTACTTTTAAAGATTTAATTGGATTTTTAATTATATTATTTATTTTAATTATACTTACTTTAATTAACCCCAACTTATTAGGAGATCCTGATAATTTTATTCCAGCTAATCCTTTAGTAACTCCAGAACATATTCAACCAGAGTGATATTTTTTATTTGCATATGCAATTCTTCGATCTATTCCCAATAAATTAGGAGGAGTTATTGCTTTAGTACTTTCTATTTTAATTTTAATTATTTTACCCATAACTTTTAATAAAAAAATTCAAGGAATTCAATTCTATCCTATTAATCAAATTATATTTTGATCTTTAATTACTATTATTATTTTATTAACATGAATTGGGGCTCGCCCAGTTGAAACTCCGTATATTTTAACAGGACAAATTTTAACAATTTTATATTTTTCTTATTTTATTTTAAACCCTATTATAAACAAAATATGAGATAATTTAATCTTTAACTAATTTAATTAATGAGCTTGTTTAAAGCATTTGTTTTGAAAACTTAAGAAAGAATAATAAATTCTATTAATTTATACTAAAAATAATTAAATTATATTAAAAAAATTTTCACTCCTATAAAAAATAATAAAAAATTTAATGAAATAGGTAAATAACTTTTTCAAGCTAAATATATTAATTTATCATAACGATACCGAGGTAAAGTACCTCGAACTCAAATAAACAAAAAAGAAATTAATCTTAACTTTAAATAAAAAAATAATCTTATTCTAAACCCCCCTAAGAAAGTTAAAACAAATATTATTCTTATAAATAAAATTCTAGAATATTCCGCTAAAAAAATTAATGCAAAGCCCCCTCTTCTATATTCTACATTAAACCCTGAAACTAACTCTCTTTCCCCCTCTGCAAAATCAAAAGGAGTTCGATTAGTTTCAGCCAATATAGAGGATATCAAACATAAACCTAAAGGAAATATTAAAAAAATAAATCAAATATAATCCTGATATAAAATAAATATTATCAAATCAAACCCCATAATTATTACTAATCTAGATATTAAAATTAAAGCTAATCTAACTTCATAAGAAATTGTCTGAGCTACTGCCCGTAACCCCCCTAATAAAGAATAATTTGAATTAGAAGATCACCCAGCAATTATTACAGTGTAAACTCCTAAACTTGTACAACACAAAAAAAATAAAGTACCTAAACTAAAATTAATTATATTAAAATAATAAGGAATAACCATTCAAATTAATAAAGATAAAATAAATCTTACAATAGGAGAAAAATAATAAGATATATAATTAGAATATACAGGATAAGTTTGTTCCTTAGTAAATAACTTAATAGCATCTGAAAAAGGTTGTAATACCCCTATAATCCCTACTTTATTTGGACCTTTACGAATCTGAATATATCCTAGTAACTTTCGCTCTAACAAAGTTAAAAAAGCCACCCCAATTAAAACCCCTAAAATTAAAATAATAGCACCTACAAAAATTATAATTATATCCTTTAATACCATATACTATCTATATAATTAAACTTATATATTTATGACTTCTAAAATCATTACATTTTTCTGTCAAAATAGTTTATTCTTATTTAATTTCTAAATTTTAAATTAATTAATAATATTCTTATTTAAAAATTTAATTTTAATATTTGATCCTTTCGTACTAAAATATTTATTTTTTCTAAAGATAGAAACCAACCTGGCTTACACCGGTTTGAACTCAGATCATGTAAGATTTTAATGATCGAACAGATCAAAATTTTAAACTTTTGCATTTAAATTTTATCTTAATCCAACATCGAGGTCGCAAACTCTTTTTTTTATTTGAACTAAAAAAAAAAATTACGCTGTTATCCCTAAGGTAATTTTTTCTTATAATCAAAAATTTTGGATCATTTATTCACTTATCTATGTTATTTATTAAAAAAAGTTAAATTTATTTTCATATCACCCCAACAAAATAAATTAATTTATTTTAATTTAATTATTTTTATAAATAATTTATTATAAATTTATTTATTAAACTCTATAGGGTCTTCTCGTCTTTTAAATTTATTTTAGCTTTTTGACTAAAAAATTAAATTCTACAAATAAATAAGAGACAGTTTATATCTCATCCAATCCTTCATACAAGTCACCAATTAAGAGACTAATGATTATGCTACCTTTGTACAGTCAAAATACTGCAGCCCTTCAATAAATTATCAGTGGGCAGATTAGACTTTAAATTATCACTCAAAAAGACATGTTTTTGATAAACAAGTGAATATAAAATTTGCCGAATTCCTTTTTATTATTTTTCATATATTTTATTACATTAATTTTTAAATAATATATTTTTATATACTAATTTTATCATTATTTTTAATTTTTTTTTATTTTAAATTATAATTTTATAATAATTTAAATTTTAATAAAATTTTTTTATAAATGAAATTATTTATAATAAATTATAATTTATTAACAATATAAATTCTAAAAATTTCACTTTAATTTTATGTTTATTATAATTATTTATTTTAAAGCTTATCCCTTAAAATATTAATTTTCTTATAAAGAAAAATTAATTAATTAATTTTTCTTTATAAGAAAATAAAATTAAATTTTTTTCTAAAAAAACTAGATATCTTTAAAAACGATTAACATCTCATTTCAAATTAATTATTTAAAATATTTTTCCCACAATAACTTTATTAATTAATTATCTCTTTTAAATTCGAGAATATTTTACATATAAATTTTAATTAATAAACTCTGATACACAAGATACAATAAATAAAATTTACTTTTACCCCCATTATTTTTCAGTTATTTCAAAATTCTTTAACAATACTAATTCTTTATAAAATTAATAATTTTTTCTTTAAAAATACTTAAACCCCCATTTATATATTTTTAATAAAAATTTTTTTATTATTTTTATTTTATTAATTTATCCCCTCAAATTAATTGAAAATTCAATATCATTTCAATGTAAATGAAATACTTACCTGTCAAGCTCTAATTTGATCTTTCTAGAAACACTTTCCAGTACCTCTACTTTGTTACGACTTATTTCAATTTATATATGAAAGCGACGGGCAATATGTACATATTTTAATTTTTAATCATTTTATTAAATTAAATAAAATTACATTTAAATCCACCTTCAATTATTTTTTACAAAATAATATTCATTTAAATAAATTTATTGTAATCCATTATATTCTTAATTATTATCTGCATCTTGATCTGATTTAATTTTCAATTAAAATTTTAAAATATTATTATAATTTTAAAAATATATTTTTTTAACAACGATATACAAAATAAAAAAATTAAGTAAATTTAATCGTGGATTATCAATTAATAAACAGATTCCTCTAAATGAACTAAAATACCGCCAAATTATTTAAATTTTAATAAATAATTATCTACTACTTCAGTATTTTAATTTAAATTTTTAATAATAGGGTATCTAATCCTAGTTTTTTATAAAATTTATTAATACTCACAAATTAAAAATAAATTTTAATTAAATTAAAATTTCACTTAATAATTTAATATTTAATAATTTATTTATATATTTAAAATTCATTAATTAATCACTAAAAAAATTTAATTTAAATTTTGTATAACCGCAACTGCTGGCACAAAATTAGTTTTTAATTTAAATATTACTAAATCTTAATTTCTTAAATATTTAATATTAATTACTATTTAATAAAATTTTTTATTTTTTAAATATTAAAAATTTTACACTAAAATTTATATGTAAAATAAATTTATAATAAATTATTTAAACTATAAAAATTTATTATATATAAATTACCTAAATATAGTTTTTTTTTTTTTTTATATAATAAAATATTTAATATAAATTATTAAATTTTAAATATTTATTTTTTCTTTTTCTTTTATAATTAAATTTAAAAATTAATATCATTATTCATCAATATATATTCATTTAAATAAAAATATATTATTTAATTTAAAATTAATTTATATATTTAATTAAATTATTAATTATATAATACACTAAATTATTTATTATATATATATATATATATATATATTAAACCATTTCTAATATTTTTACTTAAAAAAAAAA